TTTCCTTAATTTATTTCCTTAATTGAATTTCGGTTGATTAGGACGAAGTTCCGTAAAAACCTCTGCCTTCTTTAAAATATCCTGAACTGTTTCTGTAGGTTGAGCCCCTTTTTCAAGGAAATATAAAATAGCAGGAACATTTAAATAAGTTTGATTCTTTATCGGATCATAAAAACCCACTTTCTGAAGATCTTTTCCTTCTCTTCGGGATCGAACATCAATTGCAACGATTCGGTAGACGGCTCATTGGGATAGATGTAGATGAACAACACCCCCCCTAGAAACGTATAGGAAGCTTTCTCCTCGTACGGCTCGAGAAAAATGATTGATTCGAAGTTTTGTCTCTGTATGGAATTCTATCTAAGAAATGACAACTGGATCCATAAAATGATCAAAGCAATTAAAGATGTAAGTCTTTTTTTCTTCGTTCTTCCTTAAAATGAAAAAGAAACCATTCGTACTCTCATAACTCAAGTTGGATAACTTTCAAACAGTTCAAAGGAAAATCTTTCGGCAATTTCATTTATTGAGCGGTCTTTCCTCCTTTTTTGTTTGTCTCGTTTAAAATCGGATTCTTCAGTCTGATCCAGTTATTAAGACAATTAAAAAGGTGTTTCCTTGTTCTGGGATCCTTTATCTTTGTTTTATTTTAAATCATTGGGTTTAGACATTACTTCGGTGCTTTTGAATCCTTTCAAAATGGCAGCAACATACCCTTTTTGCGATTTCTATGAAAGAATCCTACAAGATGATGGATTCCCTCGTGAAACACTTTGGATCGAAAAAGTTTGATCAATTCCAATAAATTTTTTAATTTGAAACTTGCTCGAATTGGATTCTTTCGATTTACATACCTAAGATATATTTACGAAGTTGTTTCAATTTTTTTATTCCTTGGCATTAACCCTAGACCCTTGCCCCGAGAAATAAATTAATACTTTCTACTCGAGCTCCATCATGGACTATTTACATTCCAAGCCAACAAAAAACGAGGGGTTCTAGTGAAACAGAACCAATGATGTCGAGCTAAGAGCACCTTCATTCTTACAAAAAATGGTGGATGTACAAATCCACAACGGATCGTGTCCTTCAAGTCGCACGTTGCTTTCTACCACATCGTTTCAAACGAAGTTTTACCATAACATTCCTCTAAGAACCGGTATGTAATTGATTCAATTATGGAATCATGAATAGTCATTGGTTGGGCTGATGTATAAACACCATAATCTATAGTATTTTCTATATCTTCTATATCTATAGTATATAGATATAAATAATACTATAGATATAGGTGGATAAAGATTTTTCTGAAGAAGTCTTAGTAAGACCCCATCGCTAATATTAATTTGTCTAACATTATAATATTAATTAATAAATATATATAATAAATAATAAGACGAATAAACGAATTCTTTTTGATTCTGCATCTTCACGTGACTTAATAGGAGAGAAAGATTCAGCTTCTAAGGAATGATTAAAACTATTTCTCTTTCTAAATTTCGAATCAATTTAGAAAGTTCCCCTTTCGACATCATTATTCCAAGAAAATTTGATAGTTAAAAATAACTTTTGATCATCTTAGTAAAAAAGATAAGTCTTTTTTTTTTCATCTGATTGATAAAATCCAAAGAATGGGGAGGGTTTCGTATCTATCAATTCGATCAAATAGACTGAGCAATTGTCACCGTTTATAGATATTGAAATGAACGCTTTACCATTACTGATTAACTCCTATCTACCCCATTCTATGGGACTGATGCAGCATAAATCAAAAGAAGGGGGTGTCCTAGTCTTTTTTATTTTTACGAAATGCGAGCTGTCTAGGCACAAAGCCAAACAAGTCCAGATTAAGTCCAGTTTTTGCTCCTTTTTTCTATTTTAGCCTACCTCATTGATTAAGAATTAAGAGACTTAGTGAATTTAATTAGTACCAAAAACCCCCTCTTGGCGAAAAGTCAAGAAATCTATAAAAAATAAAATTGAATCTAATTAGGCTAATTTAGGGGGTAGAGAATACGAGATAGGGAATATGGATTCTTTCGCATCTCGATTCAGTTTTTGAAAAAAAAAAACGATTCATCGAAGAAAAAAATCAGAAACAACAATCACATTCCAGCTAACATTTCGATTTTAAACAGAACATTGTTAAAAAAGCAATCTATATTGTCAAAGAATATATATGTTCTGGGACGGAAGGATTCGAACCTCCGAATAGCGGGACCAAAACCCGTTGCCTTACCACTTGGCCACGCCCCATTTAGATTTCTATGCGATACTAATAAAGTATATTGCTGGTTTTGTTTGTTTGTCAACTCTAGCCCAAATATCTATAGAATAGATTAGATTGGTATTCGGATTTTTCTATGTTTTTGGTATGTGTAGATATAGAATTCAACTTAATTTATTGATCATTACATATAATTCAATTAAGATATTGTATGAAAATATGATTTTTTCGATTCTCCTTTGAGAAAAGGAGGATTTTTGATTGGGTGGGTTC